GACGAGATTTTACGAAAAAAGTTATTGATAAAAGAGAACAAATATTTCTTTTTTTTTCGATGCGAATTTGACACAAGACGAAGGAAATCGCTATTTCAATTTCGAATTAAAAAAAAATATTTAGAATATTCTATAATAAAAAAGAGTTCCATCATAACTATATAGTTATAGTGAAGTAATACTCCGGGTTCTCACAAAACAAAAGAAAATCCTTTTTTCAAAACTCATTCCTTATTTTATTAGTTAATGATCTAGTGATTGGATCTCTATGCTTATTCCGATATAAAATGAAATATTCAAATGATTTTTCATCGAATGACTATTCATCTATTGTATTTTCACGTAAATAGGGGCAAGAAAGTTCTATGGAAAAATGGTGGTTCAATTCGATGTTGTATAAAGGAAAATTAGAATACAGGTGTGGGCTAAGTAAATCAATCGATAGGTTTGGTGATCCTATTGAAAAAACCAGTGTAAGTGAGGATCCGGTTATAAACGATATGGATAAAAAGATTCATAGTTGGAGTGAAAGTTCTAGTTACAGTAATGCTAATCATTTAGTGGGTGTCAGGGACGTTCGTAATTTTATCTCTGATGACACCTTTTTAGTTAGAGATAGTAATATGAATATTTATTCCATATATTTGGATATTACTAATCAAATTTTTGAGATTGACAATGATCCTTCTTTACTGAGTGAACAAGAAAGTTCTTTTTTTAGTTATTGGACTTATGCTTATCTGAAGAATGGATCGAAGAATGACGATCCGCCCTGTGATCATTTCATGTATGATACTAAATACAGTTGGAATAATCACATTACTAGGTGCATTAACTCTTATCTTGGTTCTCAAATTTGTATTGAGAGTTCCTTTTTAAGTAGTAGTGACAATTCCAGTGACAGTTACATTTATAGTTCCATTTATGGTGAAAGTAGAAATAGTAATGAAAGGGGGAGCTCCAGTATAAGAACTAGCAGGAATGGTATTGATTTCACTCGAAGAGAAAATTCTACTGATTTCGATTTGACTCAAAAATATAGGCATTTGTGGGTTCAATGCGAAAATTGTTATGGATTAAATTATAAGAAACTTTTGAAGTCCAAAATGAATATTTGTGACCAATGTGGATATCATTTGAAAATGAGTAGTTCAGATCGAATCGAACTTTCGATTGATCCAGGTACTTGGGATCCTATGGATGAAGACATGGTTTCTCTGGATCCTATTGAATTTCATTCGGAGGAGGAACCTTATAAAGATCGTATTGATTCTTATCAAAGAAAGACAGGATTAACCGATGCTGTTCAAACAGGCACAGGTCGACTAAACGGTATTCCCATAGCAATTGGAGTTATGGATTTTCAGTTTATGGGGGGTAGTATGGGATCCGTAGTAGGCGAGAAAATCACCCGTTTGATCGAGTACGCTACCAATAAATTTTTACCTCTGATTCTAGTGTGTGCTTCCGGAGGAGCACGTATGCAAGAAGGAAGCTTGAGCTTGATGCAAATGGCTAAAATATCTGCTGCTTTATATGATTATCAATCCCATAAAAAGTTATTCTATGTATCAATCCTTACATCTCCTACTACTGGTGGGGTAACGGCTAGTTTTGGGATGTTGGGGGATATCATTATTGCCGAACCGAATGCTTATATTGCATTCGCAGGTAAAAGAGTAATTGAACAAACATTGAATAAGATAGTACCTGAAGGTTCACAAGCGGCTGAATATTTATTCGATAAGGGCTTATTCGATCCAATTGTACCACGTAATCCTTTAAAGGGTGTTCTGAGTGAGTTATTTAAGCTTCACGCTTTTTTTCCTTTGAATTAAAATTCACTTATTAAGTTAAGTAGAGCCTTAAGTCAAATTATTTTTATTTAATTTAGTTACATTTTTGTATTTGTAGCGAACAATTAGATAGTTTATCGGAATCAAAGTAAAAATTCTAAGGAAGAATTTCTTTTTTCTTTGGTGACATAATCATAATATTTAATTGTAAATTGTATAAAGAATCGTGCGGATAATTCTTTTTTTTATACCGATATTACTGATTATTAATTAGGAAACCTCTATCTCTATCAACAAGATAAAAAAAAAATGGTTCCTTCTTCGAAATTCAAATTGGGCAAGGCAAATAAAATAAACCTAAGGTCATCTTTCCTTCTTGCTTCGTATGTATAGTATATATGATTTAAATATAGAAAATATAGATATAGAGTATCTTTTCTTTCTACTCTATCTTCCGAGAATCTCTATTTTTACTAAGAATCCTGTTGTTGGATTGAATTCTAACGAATCCTTCGGGAATTTGTAAGAAACTCTTTATTTCTTTATTTATTAAATAAAATAAAAATGAGAATTCAATTCTAATTTTAAGACAAGAATAGATTATCACACATATATTTCTATATTTCATGTAGAAAGATAAAGAAGAATAAGTAGAAAGATAAAGAAGAATAAGTCTCATTTATTTAATTATCTATTCCTTGCACTTATTATTTAATATATATACTCACTTAGATATACTCAATCTAATTATATACGAATTATAATTATTCTAAGATATCTTTCTAACAATAACAGGTACAAATATTAAATCGAGGTACCCATTCTATGACAACTCTTAACAACTTACCCTCTCTCTTTGTGCCTTTAGTGGGCCTAGTATTTCCGGCAATTGCAATGGCTTCTTTATCTCTTCATGTTCAAAAAAACAAGATTTTTTAGATTCGATAGGTGCAAATCTTATCTATTTTTTTTCAAGACTTAGATATAGATAACACAGATATCTATTTAGTAGTAGTAGAATATGGCGGTTTCCTCCGAACATAGATCTTATGTATGCGTAAATATATGGGTAAATAAATTATAGCAATTTTCAAATAGATCGGAATCGAGGTGGATGTATGAAATGTAAAGTCAATGTATCTATATGTGGATATCTATAGGAGATCATAGAAAAGGGATATTCTTATTTTAGACCTAACCAATTGGATCTAACCAATTAGATGAATTACTCCTAAAGGGTTACATCCGAATGATGCTAGTTGATGAGAGTTACTTCGGAAACAAAAAAAGGAAAGTCAAATTCATTTGGACTATTTTCTCAATTCCAATAAAATGCAACTGGATCTAGTATGAGTTGGCGATCAGAACATATATGGATAGAACTTATAGTGGGGTCTCGAAAAATAAGTAATTTCTGCTGGGCCTTTATCCTTTTTTTAGGTTCACTAGGATTCGTATTAGTTGGATCTTCCAGTTATCTCGGTAAGAATTTGATATCTTTAGTTCCCTCTCAACAAATTCTTTTTTTTCCACAAGGGATCGTGATGTCTTTCTACGGTATCGCAGGTCTCTTTATTAGTTCCTATTTGTGGTGCACAATTTCGTGGAATGTAGGTAGTGGCTATGATCGATTCGATAGAAAAGAAGGAATAGTGTGTATTTTTCGTTGGGGATTTCCTGGAAAAAATCGTCGCATCTTCCTACGATTTCGTAGGAAAGATATTCAGTCCATCCGAATAGAAGTTAAAGAGGGTATTTATGCTCGTCGTGTCCTTTATATGGAAATCAAAGGACAGGGGGCTGTTCCCTTGACGCGTACTGATGAGAATTTGACTCCGCGTGAAATTGAGCAAAAAGCCGCCGAATTGGCCTATTTCTTGCGCGTACCGATTGAAGTATTTTGAAATGAACTTGAACTGAAGAAGAAATTCTTTCCCATCGGCAGGGAAAAAATTCAAGAATTCTCTTTTCTTTCTTCAGCATAGCATAGCTTAATAAAGTTTTTTCAGAACGTTCATTCGATCCAAAGTAGACGTATATGGAACATCCATAAAACGAAACTTTTTTTGTCCGCATAAATTTGTCAATCGACCTTTCTTTTTTTTTTTATCTTTTCTTTTGTGTTTCTTAATGATCAAAGGCAAAGGACTGCTTGTATCTCTTATAAGGATAACTTTTCTGTCTTGTTTTGCCACTCATTTTTGATCATTAGTTTTTGAATTTGTGATCGTTAGATCAGAATATTCTTCATAAATCTCGCTCCATTTTTCCTGGACTATAACTGTGGGTAGCCGGCCATTTTTTTTTTTTCGAAAGATTTTCTTTTTTGATAGAAAGGACAAGGGGAGTTCTTTTGGCTTGAAATCCGAATAATATTCATTACTTGCTTGAATTGGTTGGTTCTTTCAAGCATTCATCGAAAAGGGCTTCAATTTGATCAATTCAATTGAGGTATCTGGAAACAATATTTTTTCTTATTTCTTCATTCGAAACGGGCTCTTATTCTATTTCTGTATTCTTTCTAAATTCAAGGACTCATTACTAAATCACAAATAAAAAACAGGGAATAGATTCATAGGTCCGATGCCTTGGAATAGAACTTAGGGTTAATAGAAATAGTAGATCACATAGATTCAACAAATGAGGTGGGTTCATTAACAATTCAAAGATGAAAAAATGGCAAAAAAGAAAGCATTTCTTCCTCTTCTATATCTTACATCTAGAGTATTTTTGCCCTGGTGGATCTCTCTCTCATTTAATAAATGTCTTGAATTTTGGATTACTAATTGGTGGAATACTAGGCAATCCGAAACTTTTTTGACTGATATTCAAGAAAAGAGTATTCTAGAAAAATTCATAGAATTGGAAGAACTCTTACTCTTGGACGAAATGATAAAAGAATACCCGGAAACACATCTACAAACACTTCGTATAGGAATCCACAAAGAAACGATCCAATTGATCAAGATGCACAATGAGGATCATATCCATATGATTTTGCACTTATCGACAAATATAACCTCTTTCATTATTTTAAGTGGTTATTCTATTCTGGGTAATGAAGAACTTGCTATTCTTAACTCTTGGGTTCAAGAATTCCTATATAACTTAAGTGACACAATAAAAGCTTTTTCTATTCTTTTATTAACTGATTTATGTATCGGATTCCATTCGCCCCATGGTTGGGAACTAATGATTGGCTATGTCTACAAAGATTTTGGATTTGCTCACAACGATCAAATTATATCTGGTCTTGTTTCTACTTTTCCAGTCATTCTGGATACAATTTTTAAATATTGGATCTTCCGGTATTTAAATCGTGTATCTCCATCACTTGTAGTGATTTATCATTCAATGAATGACTGATCCAACTATAATATTTGTTACTTTGTAACATAAGGTACATAAGCAAAGCATTTCAATTTTAAGACGTACTTACTCTTTCTACCCTACAGGGATTTCTCCTACTCCTATATTCCAGTAAAATGATTTCAGTACAGTAAATAGCAGAATTGTGGATAGGGAACTATACAAGCGACCTACCTAATTTTATTGTAGAAATTTTCGGGATCAATGATTGGACCATGCAAACTAAAAACACCTTTTCTTGGATAAAGAAAGAGATTATTCGATCTATTTCCGTATCGCTAATGATATATATCATAACTCGGACATCCATTTCCAATGCATATCCCATTTTTGCACAGCAGGGTTATGAAAATCCACGAGAAGCGACCGGGCGTATTGTATGTGCCAATTGCCATTTAGCTAATAAGCCCGTGGATATTGAGGTTCCGCAAGCGGTACTTCCTGATACTGTATTTGAAGCGGTTGTTCGAATTCCTTATGATATGCAAGTTAAACAAGTTCTTGCTAATGGTAAAAAGGGAGGTTTGAATGTGGGGACTGTTCTTATTTTACCTGAGGGATTTGAATTAGCCCCCCCCGATCGTATTTCGCCCGAGATGAAAGAAAAGATAGGAAATCTGTCTTTTCAGAGCTATCGCCCCACTAAAAAAAATATTCTTGTGATAGGTCCTGTTTCTGGTCAGAAATATAGTGAAGTCACCTTTCCTATTCTTTCCCCGGACCCCGCTACTAATAAAGATGTTCACTTCTTAAAATATCCCATATATGTAGGTGGGAACAGAGGAAGGGGTCAGATTTATCCCGATGGGAGCAAGAGTAACAATACAGTTTATAATGCTACAGCGGCTGGTGTAGTAAGTAAAATCATACGAAAAGAAAAAGGGGGGTACGAAATAACCATATCGGATGCGTCAGATGAACGTCAAGTGGTTGATATTATCCCCCCAGGGCCAGAACTTCTTGTTTCCGAAGGCGAATCTATCAAAGTTGATCAGCCATTAACGAGTAATCCTAATGTGGGTGGATTTGGTCAAGGGGATGCGGAAATAGTACTTCAAGATCCATTCCGTGTCCAAGGCCTTTTGTTCTTCTTGGCATCTGTTATTTTGGCACAAATATTTTTGGTTCTTAAGAAGAAACAGTTTGAGAAGGTTCAATTGTCCGAAATGAATTTCTAGATTCTCGGATTTCCAATATCAAGTTCGTAAAAAGAATCAAATTCTTGTTTTGGGAATTCAATTATGTTCTGTATATGTTATGTATGATCAAAAATTATGAAAAGCTTTTTGCTTGTTTCTATTCCAGATGTCGATATCGGGAATTATTTGTACCGCATTCCTAGTCATAGTATGTATATTGTGAAGAAGATTATTTTACTTTATCCCTTCTTTTTTTTTTCAAGCCAAATTCGAGCGGTGTCACTAGGTCACTCTTGTGAGATTGAAATGTCATAGAATGGATCAATCTTTTTCTATTCTAATAGAATAACATCTAAAATTTCACTGGATACTAAACATAAGATAAGTAAGTGGAGAATAGAAAACAAAGGATTATTCGCCTTCTTCTTCTTAGTCTTTTCTTTGACACAAGAAAGGAATTTTCTACATTTCTTTCTTGTGTCTACATAAAAACGGTTTTTGATCTCGTTCGTCAAAAATTACTATCCTTAATTAGTTTCTATTTTTTCCATGTTTATCAGAACCCTTTTTTTATATTTATTACGTATACATATAGAAAGTAGTGAACAAACAAAAAAAAATAGAGGGAAATCTTTTGATAAAATAGAACTTATTCTAATGGACTTAGAAAAAATTCAACTTTGATGAGATACTAAATAGAGTAGAGTAAGGATAAGGATCTATTCGAAAAGGATTTGCTTTGCATAATAGCCGATCGACAGAAATATATATTGTAATTGTGTCATTCAGGAAAATGAAATCGAGCGATTCCTTCTTTCTTCTAACTTTGAAAGATAGATAAGATACTATCCGCGAATAAGGGATGCTCTAAATTAATTAATGAAGTTTTCAAAAACATTATAAGAAATGAAGTTTTTTTTTTTCAAAATAGGGAAAAGTTATTTTTTTTATTTATACTAATAAAATATTATGAAAGCTTAAGAAGGCTTAAGAAGGCAAGGATCCACTTGCCTTCTTAAGCTTTCATGTCTCCAACTCAGTTCATCTTATTATTAGATTATTACAGAGATGAACCCAACCCGGAGTATGAACCATAAAAGAAAATACCTATTAAACCGATCACAAGAATACCAGTTACAGTACCTATTATCCAAAGAGGAATCCTTCCAGTAGTATCGGCCATTGATCCCGCTTCC